ATCTATTATCCACCTCTGCATCTATTCTTTCTTAGCTAAACGGGTGGAAGATCCATCCAATTTGGTTATATCATGGACTCGAAAAACGGATCTGAATGTGACTGAAATGCACGATCTTCACAGGTATCACTTTTCACGATACCTAAACCTAAAAGGTGGAATAGCTATTTTAGAACCATTTCCTATAAGAGAATGGTTTCCATTACTTTGAGAAATGGATTCTATATCAAACTATAGCTATTGCATTAAAGAAGAAAAGAAACTAATAGAAGTCGAAGACGCGGAATGGTAGTGAATAGAGAAAAAGATTCTTCTGATTTTCTTGTTCCTGAAAATATTCGATCTATCTCCTAGACGCCGTAGAGAATTGAGAATTTTCATGTCTTTCAATTCTCGTACTCGTAATTGGAAAGTTACGGAAGGAGATCCATCATTTTGCAATGAAAACAACATAAAAAACTCTGGACAATTTCGAAATCAGACCAAGCGTCTTAATACATATGCAAAAAAATTCATTATTGGCCCACCATTGATTACAAGATTTAGCTTTTATGAATCGCTATTGGTTTGATACGAATAATGGCAGTCGTTTCAGTATGTTAAGGATACAGATGTATCCACAATTCATTTAGAGTTACTTAATAGCCTATTTCTTATACTATATCTCTATCCCGTGAAATTCTCGAGCCCAAAGATGGATGCATATGCTGTGTTTCATTTTGCTAAATGATATCAATTAAATGGTATATCAATTCTATAAATTGGATATAGCAATAAATAAATCAGCAAAATTCTTTTATTTTAGATAGAAGAAACATTTCTTCTATCTAAAATAAAAGAATGTACCCTTCTATCCAAATCCAATTTGCATCGATAAAATAAATCCAAATTCCAGATTCCAGCAGTAGATGAATAATTGCAAATTTTTGTGTGTACGAGATTAGAATAACTTAAAAATAACTGACATAATTTTTTATTTTTCCTGATCAGAAAAATACATGAAAAAGAAAGGAGGTAGAAAAATTTGTTGATTTATGGTTAAAGAAGAAAAACAAGAAAACAGGGGTTCTGTTGAATTTCAAGTATTCAGTTTCACCAATAAGATACGGAGACTTGCTTCACATTTAGAATTACACAAAAAAGATTTTTCATCGGAAAGAGGTCTACGAAGACTTTTGGGAAAACGTCAACGTTTGCTGGCTTATTTGGCAAAGAAAAATAGAGTACGTTATAAGAAATTAATCAGTCAGTTGGATATTCGGGAGAAGTAATTTAATCGTTCGAATTTTTTTCTTATTTTATTAGTAGTCTTATAGTAGTCTTAGATTTTGCATTTTGATGAGCCTCGTTTTGAGGAATTCATGGAATAATCCATTTTCATGGAATAAAGAATAAGAACAAGGATACATAACATAAAAAAAAGAATAGATAAGACGATATTCGCCCTCCCCCTACATATTTGATTTCTTCTCCTATACAAAAACCAGCAAGACCTACTCCATTGATAATTCCATCAATGACACCTTTATCAAAAAAATGGGTTAGTTCAGCTAATCTTCTTATACCTAGGATAAAAACCCTAGTATAGAAAAAATCTATATAACCACGATTATAGGACCAGCTGTATATCTCTTTTTTTACTTCATCCAAAAAGCTCTTTTTTGGATTCTTTTTTACAAGGGAATTTTGAAAATTCAAATTCTGAAAAAAAGAATAAGCGGATCCATAAAAGATATATGCTATGAATAGACCAAAAATTGCTAAACTTACAGAAGAAATTGCATTAGTGAGAAATTCATATGAATTTATGGAAGAATTGGAATTTTCCTGGAACAAGTTTATTGAAGGAGTTAGCCACTTTGATAATATGGTTAACTCCAATATTCTATTATCTTTTACTCCATTATCAAAATGGATTCCTATGGATCCAATGAACAAAGTAAAAAGTAGTAATATAAGAAGAGGAAATAGCATAGTATTTCCTGTTTCATGAGGATAGACAAAAGTTTTTTTAGCCCCAAAGGGAGTACTAAAGGATCCTATCTTATTTCTTGTATTAGCAGGAATTTTTGGTATATTTTGTGAAAAAAAAGAAACTCCATTCTTCATTGTTGATAAAACAAAATCCCTATTGACTCCTTTGGATATACTTTTTCCCCATAAGGATATTGAATACAACGAACCTTCTTTAGTACTACTGTAATTTTGAAAATGAACACGCAAATACCCATCAAAAGTAAGTAAATATATCCGAAACATATAAAATGCAGTTAATCCTGCAGTAAAAGAGGCTATTATTCCAAAAAAGGGTGAATACAACCAACTATTACTAAGGATTTCATCTTTGGACCAGAAGCAAGCAAGAGGTGGAATACCGCAAAGAGAAAGTGTACCACATAAAAAAGTAGTTCTTGTAATTGGAACGTATTTTCTTAAACCACCCATAAGAACCATATTCTGACTTTTATCTGGTGAATATCCAACAAGAGGTTCCATTGAATGAATAACGGATCCGGATCCTAAGAACAATAAAGCTTTCGAATAAGCATGAGTGATCAAATGGAATAAAGCAGCTTGATAAGAACCTATACCTAGAGCTAACATCATATAACCCAATTGAGACATTGTAGAATAGGCTAAGCTTCTTTTAATATCTCTCTGAGCAAGAGCTAAAGTGGCTCCTAAGAAGAGTGTTATTGTACCTACTAAAGAAATGAAACTCATTATCAAAGGTAGGGATATGAAAAGAGGAAGAAGTCTAGCTAGAAGAAAAATCCCCGCAGCAACCATAGTTGCTGCGTGTATAAGAGCCGAAATGGGAGTGGGTCCTTCCATAGCATCAGGTAACCATACGTGAAGAGGAAATTGTGCAGATTTTGCAACTGCACCAAGGAATAATAAAAAAGCACACAAAGTAGTAAGTAAGGAATTAATCCCATTATTAGGAATCCAGTTATTAGCTATTTGGAACAAATCCCGAAACTCCAAACTACCCGTTATCCAAAAAAAACCCAAAATTCCTAATAACAGACCAAAATCCCCTACACGATTAGTTACAAAAGCTTTTTGACAAGCACTCGCTGCAATTGGCCGCGTAAACCAAAAGCCTATCAATAAATAGGAACACATTCCGACAAGTTCCCAAAAAAAATATATTTGTATCAAATTGGAACTAGTAACCAACCCCAACATGGAAGTATTAAAAAAACTTATATAAACAAAAAATCTCAAATATCCTTCATCGTGAGACATATAATCGTCACTATAAATAAGAACTAAGATTCCTACAGTAGTAATTAGTATTAACATAATAGACGTAAGGGGGTCGATCAAGTATCCAAATTCTAAGGAAAAATCATTATTGATGGTCCAAGACCATAGATATTGATAGATAGAACTTCCATTTATTTGTTGAATAGACAGGTGAAGTGAGAATACCATAGCTATACTTAAGAGTAAAATACTAGGAAAAGCCCATATGCGACGAAGATTTTTTGTTGCTGTGGGAATAAGAAAAAGTCCAAATCCCATTGACATAATAACTGGAAGTGGGAGAAGAGGAATTACCCAGGCATATTGATATGTATGTTCCATAAGAAAAGAAATAGCAATTTTTAGTTTAAATTTATAGTTCAATTTTTCTATAAAATAAAATTGTTTCCGATTCACCAAACCTATTCTTATCTCTTTCTAAAGGAATTAAAAAAACAAAATAAGAAAAAGAAAAAATACTGGAATTCTGGATTTTTCAAATTTCTCTCATTAAAATATTCAAAAATTTAGAATGGGTTTAGTTACTTAAATTCAAAAAGTCAATCAAAGAATTTCGGTATCTAGTTACTAGTTATTAGTTAAAAAAAATATTTATGAAAATCCAAAAAAAGATTGAATAATTTGACTTTCTAATCATTTTTGTATTTCTTTCTGTTAAAATAAAAGAGCTTTGTTGTTTCGTAATTGATTGATTGAATTCCAAAGAAAACCTATATTTATAGGAAATTCTAATGAATAGAATTCTCTAAGTTTTAGAATGTCTTGTTTAAGAGACTAAGTATTTTTTTTTATTGGAATTCAATTATGGAATAGCTTTCTGAACTTAATTAACTATTTGAATTGAATTTTACCTTCCTTCTTTTTATATCCCCCTCTTATATGAGGGCTTATCCCCCATACCATAATATTTATATATGGAGTATATTTAATATATAAATAGATTTAAATAGAAAATCTTAAAAAACTCTTGTCTTACCCACATTAGACAAAATGAACTAAAGAATAATTTAGAATTTAAGTATCTTTCAGTATCATTTAAGTATCTTTCAGTATCTAAGTATAAATACTAAGAAAAAACAGAAAGAAGGATTGATTTGCGGCAATAGATGTCTTTCACATACAACTAGAAAAAAGTAATTCCCTTTTTGAATGGCAGTTCCAAAAAAACGTACTTCGATGTCAAAAAAGCGTATTCGTAAAAATCTTTGGAAAAAAAAGACTTATTTTTCCATAGTACAATCTTATTCTTTAGCAAAATCAAGATCATTTTCTAGCGGCAACGAGCATCCAAAACCAAAAGGTTTTTCTGGGCAACAAGCAAACAAATAAGAAGATTTTGAAATAATCTGAATTGAACTATCCAAAACCAAAAGAAATTCCAATTATTTAATATGAATGAATAATTCGGATTAATTAATAAATGTACTTTTATGTGTCGAATTCCTCGGTACAATATTCTTAGAACGAATCCCTCCATTATCATTATATAGAACAAAAGTTTTTGGTATATTGTGTCCTCAGTATTCTTTTCCTATCAAAGAACTTTTTTTTATATTTATAATAGAATCCTCATAAAAACGAGGATTCTATTATAAAAAGTAGACTATTCTTGCAATAGGACTTACAAGCTCTACCTAATCTTATAAAAAATTCCCATATAAATGGGTTTAAGACTGGTACATCATATTAATAAGAGTGTAAAGGCTTTCATTCTATAAATTTTTCAAAAAAAAAATACAAAATTCATTTCATTGTAGTTAATGATGAACTTCTAATGTTCCTAAATTCTATGGCCTCTCCCAGTCTCGACGATTCACGATAAAATAACTATTATTCTTTTAAGTTAACTATTTCTTATTTAAAATTAGCCGCCATGGTGAAATTGGTAGACACGCTGCTCTTAGGAAGCAGTGCTCAAGCATCTCGGTTCGAATCCGAGTGGCGGCATTCTCGAAAAAGAATACAATAAATTAGAAAATGGATTCAATTCGAAATTTCCAATTTTGTAATGGGACCTTATCGTTATGCTATTTGCAACTTTAGAACATATACTAACTCATATCTCTTTCTCAACCATTTCAATTGTGATTACGATTCATTTGATAACCTTATTAGTTCGTGAACTTAGGGGATTACGTGATTCGTCAGAAAAAGGAATGATAGCTACTTTTTTCTCTATAACAGGATTTTTAGTCTCTCGTTGGGTTTCTTCGGGACATTTTCCATTAAGTAATTTATATGAATCATTGATCTTCCTTTCATGGACTCTGTATATTCTTCATACTATTCCTAAGATACAGAACTCGAAAAATGATTTAAGCACAATAACTACGCCAAGTACTATTTTAACGCAAGGCTTTGCCACGTCGGGTCTTTTAACTGAAATGCATCAATCCACAATACTAGTACCTGCTCTACAATCTCAGTGGTTAATGATGCATGTCAGTATGATGTTACTAAGCTATGCAACTCTTTTGTGCGGATCCTTATTATCCGCTGCTCTTCTAATCATTAGATTTCGAAATTCTTTCGATTTCTTTTCACTAAAGAAAAATGTTTTAAGAAAAACATTTTTCTTTAGTGAGATTGAATATTTATATGCAAAAAGAAGTGCTTTAAAAAACACCTCTTTTCCCATATTTCCAAATTATTACAAATATCAATTAACTGAGCGTTTGGATTCTTGGAGTTATCGTGTCATTAGTCTAGGGTTTACTCTTTTAACCGTGGGTATTCTTTGTGGAGCAGTATGGGCTAATGAGGCATGGGGATCCTATTGGAATTGGGATCCTAAGGAAACTTGGGCATTTATTACCTGGACCATATTTGCAATATATTTACATAGTAGAACAAATCAAAATTGGAAGGGTACGAATTCTGCACTTGTAGCTTCGATAGGATTTCTTATAATTTGGATCTGCTATTTTGGTATCAATCTGTTAGGAATAGGTTTACATAGTTACGGTTCATTTACATTACCGTCTAAATAATTACATAACATAAAACCTTCAGGTTTTTTCCTTTTTTGTTTTATTTGAGAACCCCTTGAACGTCTTTTCAAAGGGTTCTCAAAAATTTGAGATAGATCTAATTAGACTTTTTTATTTTTTTCTGAATTTTGTATTTTTCCACTCTGGAATATAGAGCGGACTGGTTAAAAAAATCAAATCCTATTTAGTATAATAATTGGATAATAGAACCTCTACCCTATCAACGGATAGAGAGAGAACAAAATCTGGATAAATACCAATTCCTATTACTGGTAAAAAGATACAGATTAAAAGAAAGAGTTCCCGTGGTCCAGAATCTACAAAATTTTTGTTTGGAACATGAAATAGCTTGTATCCATAGAACATCTGGCGTAACATAGATAATAAATAAATAGGAGTTAATATCATTCCTATTGCCATTACAAAAGTAATTAGCATTTTTGGCATTAACATAAATTTTGGACTAGTAATTAGTCCAAAAAATACTACTAATTCTGCAACAAAACCGCTCATTCCCGGCAAGGCAAGAGAAGCCATTGAAAAGCTACTAAACATGGTAAAAATTTTTGGCATTGGGATAGATATTCCCCCCAGTTCTTCGAGATAAACAAGACGCATTCTATCACAAGCCGTTCCCGCCAAGAAAAAAAGTGTAGCACCAATAAATCCATGAGATAATATTTGTAAAATAGCTCCATTTAGTCCAATGTTGGTTATGGAACCAATTCCTATAATTATGAAACCCATGTGAGATACGGAGGAGTAGGCTATTCTTTTTTTGAAATTTCGTTGACCAAGAGAAGTTGAAGCTGCATAGATTATTTGCACCGCTCCTATTATTACCAACCAGGGGGAAAATAGATAATGAGCATGCGGTAACAATTCCATATTGACCCGAATCAATCCGTATGCTCCCATCTTTAATAGAATTCCGGCTAAAAGCATACATGTACTGTAATGCGCTTCCCCATGGGTATCTGGTAACCACGTATGTAAAGGTATAATCGGCAATTTGACAGCATAAGCAATAAGGAAGCCAAAATACAGTAGTATTTCTAATGTTGTAGGGTATGATTGATTAATCAATCTTTCTAAATCTAATCCGGGTTCATTGGAACCATATAATCCCATACCCAGAACTCCAATTAAGAAAAAAATGGAACCGCCTGCAGTATACAAAATAAACTTGGTAGCTGAATACAGACGCCTCTTTCCCCCCCACATGGATAAAAGTAAGTAAACAGGAATTAATTCTAACTCCCACATGATAAAAAAAAGTAAAAGGTCTCGTGAAGAAAATAATCCTATTTGACCGCTATACATTGCTAGCATCAGGAAATAGAATAATTGCGAATTCCGAGTAACCGGCCAAGCCGCTAAAGTGGCTAAAGTAGTGATAAATCCTGTCAATAAAATAGATCCTAATGAAAGTCCATCGACTCCCAATCTCCAGTGGAAATCAAAAACATCTATCCATTTAGAATCCTCCTTTAATTGGATTAAGGGATCCTCCAATTGGAAATGATAACAGAATGCATAAGTCATTAGAAGGAATTCTAATAAACAAATAGCTATAGTATACCACCTAACGATTTTATTTCCTTTATGAGGTAAAAAGAAAATTAATGAACCTGCAAATATCGGCAAAACAACAAGTATTGTTAACCAAGGAAAATAACTCATGATAAAGTAATAAAGACAAGATACGTTTTGACCAGAAAAGCCCATGCTCGATTATTTCGAGCACAGGCTTCTTCGGTAAAGAGGAATCAGACGATTCAAGTGGAGTTTTTTGTAACGTATCAATAAGATAGAGCCATGCTGCGGGTTGTTTCAGACCCTAAATAAACGCGGACACTTAAAAAATCCGTTGGGCAGGCAGATTCGCATCTCTTACAACCCACACAATCTTCGGTTCTCGGCGCGGAAGCAATTTGCTTGGCTTTACATCCATCCCAAGGTATCATTTCTAATACATCTGTTGGGCAAGCTCGTACACATTGAGTGCATCCTATACATGTATCATAAATTTTTACAGAATGTGACATTGGATCTCTAAATTTTCCTTTTCAACATAAAAATTTTCGATCTGGTAAAAATGAAATTAGTACTATATAAATTAGATGTATTGTATACACCAGATGAAGCAATGGTTTATCCAAACTTTAACAAATAATGCAATATATTTCGTAATCTGTTTGTGAGAAAGCGTGAAAAGAGCCAAGAGACTTGAATTTAAGGCTTCAACAGTCATAATTATACGAATTCTACATACTAATTTGAATTAGCCAATAAATTGGCTATCATCTTTTCAATATAAATTATTGCAATATTCAAATTGCAATATCAATGAATTGCAAAAATGCAATATAAGTAAAAAACAATACTCTGAAATAACCTACTCCAAAAATGGATATTATTAAACACTAATAAGAAAATAAGATTAGATTTCTATTCATCTTAATGTTTCTTATTATTATATATCCGCCTTTGTTTAGAGGATTCTATGTCTAATTATTCAAAAAATTGGATTGATTGATACGAGTTGATTTCCTGTTACGATGGATGGAAGAAAGAATAGATAGTCCAATAGCTGCTTCAGCAGCCGCAAGGGCTATAACAAAAATTGCGAAAATGTCTCCTTTTAATTGGCGACTATCAAATAGATCAGAAAATGTTACGAGATTTAGATTAATTGAATTCAGTATAAGTTCAAGACATATTAGAGCTCTAACCATGTTTCGGCTTGTGATCAATCCATAGATACCAATCGAAAATAAATAGACACTCAAAAAAAGTACATGCTCAAACATCATTAACTAACTCCTTATCAATCTCGATTCATTTCAATATGAGGGCAAGAATTGAACCGATTCAATTAATTAGAATAGAACAATTACACAACAAAAGAGAAAAGAAGGTATTTGTTGTGTTGGCAGTAGATGGGTTTTACTAAATCAAATTTGTGATTCTTTAGTTATTTATTTTATATTTGAAATTCTAAGAATTTTGACTCATTCTAAGTATTTCTTATTGTCGAGCCATAGTAATTGCACCTATTAAAGAAACTAGAAGAATTAGGGAAATGAGTTCAAACGGAAGATAAAAATCGGTTGCTAAATGAATCCCAATTTGTTGAACGTTATTTATGAGACCCTGTTCTACTATTTGGTTTGATCTTGTAGTCCAAAGAATTCCATACCACGACGTATCTGGGATAGTAGTCATTAGTGAAAAAGGAATAGTTATACAAAGGAGTAAAGTAAACCCATCTCCAATCGTCCAATAATTCTTATCTTTAGACCACTCTGAGCCGTTTACAAACATTACAGCAAATATGATCAAGACATTTATGGCTCCCACATAAATAAGAAGTTGTGCGACAGCTACAAAGTAGGAATTTAATAAAAAATAGAATAAGGATATACAAACAAGAACTAATCCCAGCGAAAAGGCAGAATAAATTGGGTTGGTAAGTAATACTACTCCTAGACCTCCTAGTATAAGAACAAATCCCCCAAATAGCACAAGAATCTCATGTATTGGTCCAGGTAAATCCATTATGGATAAGAAGAAATTTCTAGTATAAAATTTTTCATGAACTGACTAAAACTAAAAGATTCAAGGAAGGAAAAAGGTATTAGGATATTTTTTTGTATATGCATATAAGTTGTTAAGCAGTAGTTATTCTTTTTTCGTTAGAGTTAGTAAAAATGGATTTTTCTAATATAAAAAAACCCTAATACCTAGTAATCCGTAATCGTTCTTGAATTCCAAGATTTTTCTTCGTCTATTTTACTTTGAGGCGAATTCCTAATTGTTTGAATTGTGTAATCTCCCATTATGGAGATTGGTAACCGACTCAAAGCAATTTGATTGTAATTCAATTCATGACGATCATAAGTAGAAAGTTCATATTCTTCAGTCATTGATAAACAATTTGTGGGACAGTATTCAACACAGTTACCACAAAATATACAAACTCCGAAATCAATACTATAATTAAGCAATTGTTTTCTTTTAATATCCTTTTCAAATTTCCAATCCACAAGGGGTAGATCTATCGGGCATACGCGAACACATACTTCACAAGCAATGCATTTATCAAATTCAAAGTGTATTCGCCCCCGGAAACGCTCCGATGTAATTGATTTTTCATAAGGGTAGTGAATCGTTATAGGTAAACGATTTGTGTGGGATAAGGTAATTATTAAACCTTGACCAATGTATCTTGCGGCGCGTATTGTTTGTTGACCATAACTAATGAACCCAGTTAGCATAGGGAACATATTCTAAATCTATATATGAAAAAGGTATGTTTCTTTCTCTTGTTTGAGAGAACTTTTGTGTTGAAAATATTCTTACTGTTATTGTATTTTTATTTATAGTGAAACTAGTTGGGAAGAAGTTGTTAATAAGAGATTGCCCAGAGAAATAGGTAAAAGAAATTTCCATCCAAGATTTAATAACTGATCCATTCTCATCCTGGGTAAAGTCCATCTTATTGTGATAGAAATGAAGAGAAATAAATAAGCTTTAGTTAATGTAATAAAGATACCTATTACCATTTCCAAAATTCCAATTATTTTATTCATTTGGAAAAATCCAAAAAAGGATATATAGGGAATAGAGAAATTCCACCCGCCTAAGTATAGAACAGTTACAAATAAAGAGGAAACTAATAAATTTAGGTAAGAAACAAGATAAAATAAACCATATTTAATACCAGAATATTCGGTTTGATAACCTGCTACTAATTCTTCTTCTGCTTCTGGTAAATCAAAGGGTAATCTTTCACATTCTGCTAAAGAAGAAATTAGAAAAACTAGAAAACCTATAGGCTGACGCCAAAGATTCCATCCAAATAAACCATATTTGGACTGTGCTTCAACTATATCAACTGTACTTGAACTATTAGATAATCATAGTCGATGATAACATCACAGTTCCCACCGCTATTCCAAAACCGTACATGAAACCTTAGCTTCATACGGCTCCTCTATGATCAGAAAAAGGGAAAGGATTGTTTCGTTTCGGTATTATCCCCTGGGCATAGATAGAATTAGGTAAGATAAAATTGATTGGAAAGCCCAAAATTAGACCAAAGCAATTACGTCTGCTAGAATAACAAAAAAGCGCTTCCGAATTGATCTCATCCTTTATATAATAAAATTTTTATTTGTTCGGTAATAACTTAATATTGGAATAAATCACTCATTATAGCAATTAATAAATGGAAAGAATTTGGCATTAGTTCATGAGGAATTCTGTCTGAATAGGGATAAAGGAAGGAAAGAATAAATAAAGATCCTTTTTTGTATTGTATTCCATATCTTTTGTCCTATTCTTCTTTCCCCGGGAGGGGTATACTTAAAAAAAAAGAATAAAGGGTTAATTCGTTCTTGATAGCCATTTCCTTAACAAGTGAATGGGAACATACTCTAGACCGGAATCTGAAGAAAGTACTGCTTGATCATTTCCACCAATTTCAAGTCCTTATTATGATTCCTTTTATGAGGAAAAATGTCTAATGATTTAGATTCTCTCATTACTAATCCTGTATGTACTTTAGTGTTCCTAATCCCTCACTAACTTTTGATGGATTGCCTTATGGTTATAAGTTTTAATTATAGTAATAACTCCAAATATTCTAGTAATGGAATTCCATACCGCGAATCCTTTATTCTTGCCCGCTTCAAGATATGATGACTAATTAAACAATCTCAACCTTGGGGTAAAGAGTTTACACTGCTTATGTTTACTTGAACTTTTTTCTTGTACGTAGGAAATGAGATTTTTTATTTTTACTACAAATTAATAAGCTGTTATGTTTCACTCATATAGCTATCGAGTTTAACTTACCAACGCAAATACGGAATAAGCAAAGGAAGATAAGCATTCAATGTATTTTAGAGGAAAAAGATCCTATTTTAACGAATCACACGTAGAGATATTGCTAGTACACAAAAAGTTAATGGTATTTCATAACTAATAGATTGAGCAGCCGCTCGTAGACCGCCTGAAAAAGAATATTTATTATTTGAGCTATATCCTGCCATGAGAAGACCAATAGGAGCAATACTTGAAATCGCAATCCATAAAAAAACACCAATACTAAGATCAGCTAAAACAAAACGATATCCCAAAGGGATAACTAAAAAACTTAATAAAATGGATATGACTGCTATAGAGGGACCAATGCTAAATAAAGGAATCTCTCCTCGGGATGGGAGGATATCCTCTTTTAAAAGTAGTTTAGTTCCATCTGCTATAGCTTGAAGCAGTCCCAGGGGGCCAGCATATTCAGGACCAATACGTTGTTGTATCGATGCGGATATTTCTCTTTCTAACCACACAATTACGAGTACTTCTATTGTGATTCCCAGTAGGAGGGCCAAAATGGGTAGAATCCATATAAGTCCGTAGATTTCTTTTAATAATTCCGATTTCGAAAAAGAATTGATAGTTTCTACCTCTACCCTATCTATTATCATTTCAACGATCAACTTCCCCCATAATGATATCTATACTACCTAATATTGTCATGATATCAGCCAATTTCATTTTTTTAACTAGCTGAGGAAGAATTTGCAAATTAATAAAACCCGGTGGACGAATTTTCCATCTCCAGGGGAAAAGACTATCATCTCCTACCAGATAAATTCCTAATTCGCCTTTTGGAGCTTCTACTCTTACATAAAGCTCTTGCTTTGATAATTCAAAATTGGGCGAAGGTTTTTTACCAAGAAATCGATATTCAAAATCATTCCATTCAGGATTCTTTGCTTTCTTAAAGCGTCGGGCTTCTAAATTCTCATAAGGTCCTCCAGGAATTTTCTCTACAGCCTGTTGAATAATTTTTATGGATTCCCTCATTTCACCGACTCGTACTAAATAGCGAGCTAACGAATCTCCTTCTTTTTGCCATTGGACTTTCCAATCGAATTGATTGTAAGACTCATAAGGATCGATTTTACGAAGATCCCATTGTATTCCAGAAGCTCGTAACATTGGTCCTGATAAGCCCCAATTTACAGCTTCTTCTCCGCTAATAAAACCGACTCCTTCAACTCGTTCTAAAAAAATAGGATTCTGTGTAATAAGTTGTTGATATTCAACAACTCCTTGTAAAAAATAATCACAGAAATCTAAACATTTATCCATCCATCCATAAGGGAGATCGGCAGCTACCCCTCCGATGCGAAAGTAATTATGCATCATTCGCATACCTGTTGCAGCTTCAAATAGATCATATATCAATTCTCTCTCTCTAAAAATGTAGAAAAAAGGAGTCTGTGCCCCGAGATCCGCCATAAAAGGTCCAAGCCATAACAAATGAGAAGCTATACGGCTCAATTCTAACATAATTACTCTAATATAGCTGGCTCTTTGGGGTATTTGAATATTCTCCAAGAATTCTGGTGCATTTACCGTTATTGCTTCTGTAAACATAGTAGCTAAATAATCCCATCGTGTTACATAAGGCAAGTATTGTATAATACTTCTGTTTTCCGCAATTTTTTCCATTCCTCTGTGTAAATACCCTAATATGGGTTCACAATCAATAACATCTTCACCATCGAGAGTAACAATTAGTCGAAGAACACCATGCATTGATGGGTGTTGAGGACCCATATTGACTATCATGAGATCTTTTCTTTTAAGCGATAGACTCATATCCTTGTTCTTATTCTTTATTCCATGAAAATGGATTATTCCATGAATTCCTCAAAACGAGGCTCATCAAAATGCAAAATCTAAGACTACTATAAGACTACTAATAAAATAAGAAAAAAATTCGAACGATTAAATTACTTCTCCCGAATATCCAACTGACTGATTAATTTCTTATAACGTACTCTATTTTTCTTTGCCAAATAAGCCAGCAAACGTTGACGTTTTCCCAAAAGTCTTCGTAGACCTCTTTCCGATGAAAAATCTTTTTTGTGTAATTCTAAATGTGAAGCAAGTCTCCGTATCTTATTGGTGAAACTGAATACTTGAAATTCAACAGAACCCCTGTTTTCTTGTTTTTCTTCTTTAACCATAAATCAACAAATTTTTCTACCTCCTTTCTTTTTCATGTATTTTTCTGATCAGGAAAAATAAAAAATTATGTCAGTTATTTTTAAGTTATTCTAATCTCGTACACACAAAAATTTGCAATTATTCATCTACTGCTGGAATCTGGAATTTGGATTTATTTTATCGATGCAAATTGGATTTGGATAGAAGGGTACATTCTTTTATTTTAGATAGAAGAAATGTTTCTTCTATCTAAAATAAAAGAATTTTGCTGATTTATTTATTGCTATATCCAATTTATAGAATTGATATACCATTTAATTGATATCATTTAGCAAAATGAAACACAGCATATGCATCCATCTTTGGGCTCGAGAATTTCACGGGATAGAGATATAGTATAAGAAATAGGCTATTAAGTAACTCTAAATGAATTGTGGATACATCTGTATCCTTAACATACTGAAACGACTGCCATTATTCGTATCAAACCAATAGCGATTCATAAAAGCTAAATCTTGTAATCAATGGTGGGCCAATAATGAATTTTTTTGCATATGTATTAAGACGCTTGGTCTGATTTCGAAATTGTCCAGAGTTTTTTATGTTGTTTTCATTGCAAAATGATGGATCTCCTTCCGTAACTTTCCAATTACGAGTACGAGAATTGAAAGACATGAAAATTCTCAATTCTCTACGGCGTCTAGGAGAT